TGCAAACCTATCTGGGTGGAATAAAATATATGACGGGGTTACCCGATATTGTAATAATCGTTGATCAGCAAGAAGAATATACGGCTCTTAGAGAATGTATCACTTTGGGAATTCCAACGATTTGTTTAATCGATACAAATTGTGACCCCGATCTCCCAGATATTTCAATTCCAGCGAATGATGACGCTATAGCTTCAATCCGATTAATTCTTAACAAACTAGTATTTGCGATTTGTGAGGGTCGTTCTAGCTATATAAGAAACCTTTCCTTTGATTAATAATAAGAAAATTAGAACTCCATAGATTTCTGGATTCGCTTATTATTCCCTAATCTCACAAAGAGATAAAAAAATGGGCGATTATGTGATTAGTTGGTATACAAAATAGAATCTAGAATTCGGTTGAATCAAAATAATTTATTTTATTAAAGTTCTATTTCTGTCAGAGGGCAATATGAATGTTCTATCATCTTCCATCACCACACTAAAAGTTTTATACGATATATCCGGTGTGGAAGTAGGCCAACATCTCTATTGGCAAATAGGGGGGTTACAAGTCCATGCCCAAGTACTTATTACTTCTTGGGTTGTAATTGCTATCTTATTAGGTTCTGCCACTCTAGCTGTTCGGAATCCACAAACCATTCCGACTGATGGTCAGAATTTCTTCGAATATGTTCTTGAATTCATTCGCGACGTGAGCAAAACTCAGATTGGAGAAGAATACGTTACTTGGGTTCCCTTTATTGGAACGCTCTTTCTATTTATATTTGTTTCTAATTGGTCAGGGGCTCTTTTACCTTGGAAAATCATAGAGTTACCTCATGGGGAGTTAGCCGCACCCACAAATGATATAAATACTACGGTTGCTTTAGCTTTACTCACGTCATTGGCATATTTTTATGCGGGTCTTAGTAAAAAAGGATTAGGTTATTTCGGTAAATACATTCAACCAACCCCAATCCTTTTACCCATTAACATCTTAGAAGATTTCACAAAACCTTTATCACTTAGTTTTAGACTTTTCGGGAATATATTAGCTGATGAATTAGTAGTTGTTGTTCTTGTTTCTTTAGTACCTTTAGTAGTTCCTATACCGGTTATGTTTCTTGGATTATTTACAAGTGGTATTCAAGCTCTTATTTTTGCAACTTTAGCTGCGGCTTATATAGGAGAATCTATGGAGGGTCATCATTGACTAGTTTTGAACTATGTTTTTGCTTAGCTTAGCCCAAGTCAATGTATGCCTGTCTCAAGATACTATACTTAAGAAAAATAAACATCCAAAGTATGGTATATTACGAGCTAGAATCTAGAGTAATCGCAAATAAAGATTATGATATGAGCGAATTGTTGGAAAAATGGGAAAAAGATCTTTTTCCCATTTTTCTGGTTTGGCCCTTTTATCTTTACCTTCCTCAATTAATATTCTAGATTGTTCAGCCAATTTCAATAGTAAATCTAAATATTAATGATTTCGATTTTCGGTGTTGTATCCCATGTGCTGAGAACTAAAAGGGAAAAAAAGGTTTATAAAAACTTAGAGTCCTAAAAAAGTTTTTGTTAGGAGAGGGGTTCAATTAGATATATGGAATCTAATGGCTCTAAGCGAACTTTTGTGGATGTTTCAAAGCAAATTTATAGAATCCGATTGAATCTAAGATACGAATCGTTGGTTTACATTATGTAACAAAGGCATGTATATGTGATAATTGACTAGTTATATATGAACTCGAGATATATATAATTTGCCCTACTCCGGACCTGGCTTTCAAATAGAAGTCTTTTCCTTTAGTCTGGTCTATGGCTGTGAATTGAATGAATAAGAATAAGGAGATTAAATTGAAATAAAGACAAATAACGACGAACTCAAAGAATGATTCGGAATAGTTAAGTCCTAATTATTGGTTGTATCATTAACCATTTTTTTTTTATTTTTTGCGAGGAACTTCTCATGAATCCATTGATTTCTGCCGCTTCCGTTATTGCTGCTGGATTGGCCGTAGGGCTTGCTTCTATTGGACCTGGAGTTGGTCAAGGTACTGCTGCGGGTCAAGCTGTAGAAGGTATTGCGAGACAGCCCGAGGCGGAGGGAAAAATACGAGGTACTTTATTACTTAGTCTAGCTTTTATGGAAGCTTTAACAATTTATGGGCTGGTTGTAGCATTAGCGCTTTTATTTGCGAATCCTTTTGTTTAGTTTAACCGAAAAATACTTACAGTATTTTTTAACTTTTAATTGCCACTTGCCCTTTAAAATTATAGCAAGATTTTACTCCTACAATTCTTCGTTGAGACAATAACTCTGGGAAGGACTGATGTGAGATTTGAGATATAGCCTGATACCTAATTATAACCTAATTCTAATTAAGTATCATTCTTATTGGGAATTTCAATTGCAAAAAAAAAAGAGGGCGGGACGTGATACAAAAAGAACTCTGTTCTATTTTTTTAGTCTATCTATAAGGGGAGATCATATGAAAAATGTAACTGATTCTTTC